GGGCGGGAACATACACTTTGAATTTTAAGGAGAAGGTTCGAAAACATATTTATTCTGACTCAGAGGGAGAAATGCACTGGAGTACCGACGTGTACCATGCACCCGAATTTCAATATAGTAATGTCCGGCTCTTACCAAAAACAAGTCATTTATGGATATTATCAGGAGGTTCGTGCAGATCCGGTGTAGTTTCTTTTTCACTCCACAAGGATCAAGATCAACTGAACATCCATTCTCATTCTGTCGAACGAAGATATATTTCTAGCCTCTCAGTGAATAATGATCAAGTGAGACACCAATTAGTTAGGTCAGATTTTTCTGATAAAAAAGAAGATGGTATTTTGGATTATTCGGGATTTAATCGAATCATAGGTATTGGTCATTGTAATCTCATACATCCTGCAATTTTCCACAAGAATTCTGATTTATTGGCAAAAAGGCGAAGAAATCAATTTCTCATTCCGTTCCAATCCATTCAAGAACAAGAGAAAGAACTAATGCCCCATTCAGGTATCTCGATTGAAATACCCATAAAGGGTATTTTCCGTAAAAATAGTATTCTTGCTTATTTTGATGATCCTCGATACAGAAGAAAGAATTCAGGAATTACTAAATATGGGACTATAGGGGCGCATTCAATCGTCAAAAAAGAGGACTTGATTGAGTATCGAGGAGTCAAAAAAATTAAGCCAAAATTTCAAATGAAAATTGATCGCTTTTTTTTCATTCCCGAGGAAGTGCATATTTTACCCGAATCTTCTTACGTAATGGTACGGAATAATAGTATCATTGGAGTAGATACCCGAATCGCTTTAAATAGAAGAAGCCAAGTGGGCGGATTGGTCCGAGTGGAGAAAAAAAAAAAAAAGATTGAACTAAAAATTTTTTCTGGGGATATCCATTTTCCTGGGGAAACGGATAAGATATCCCGACACAGTGGCATCTTGATACCGCCGGAAACGGGAAAAAAAGAACTTAAGGAATCCACCCGGGAATCAAAAAAATTGAAAAAATGGATCTATGTCCAACGGATCACACCTACCAAGAAAAAGCATTTTGTTTTGGTTCGACCCGTAGTCACATATGAAATAGCGAACGGTATCAATTTAGCAACACTCTTCCCCCAGGATCTGCTGCGGGAAAAGGATAATATGCACCTTCGAGTTGTCAATTATATCCTTTATGGAAAGGGCAAACCCTTTCGGGGTATTTCTGACACAAGTATTCAATTAGTTCGAACTTGTTTAGTCTTGAATTGGGACCAAGACAAAAAAAGTTCTTCCGTCGAAGAGGTCCGTGTTTCTTTTGTTGAAGTAAGTACAAATGGTATGATTCGAGATTTCCTAAGAATCGACTTAGTGCAATCCCATATTTCGTATATCAGAAAAAGGAATGCTCCGTCAAGTCCAGGATTGATCTCTGATAATGGTCCAGATCGCACCAATATAAATCCGTTTTACTCCATTTATTTCAAGGCAAGGGTTCAACAATCACTTAGCAAAAATGAAGGAACTATTCATACCTTGTTGAATAGAAATAAGGAATGCCAATCTTTGATAATTTTGTCATCATCTAATTGTTTTCGAATGGGTCCATTCAACGATATCAAATATCATAATGTGATAAAGCAATCAATTCACATCCAAAAAGATCCTCTAATTCCAATTAGGAATTCGTTGGGACCCTTAGGAACAGTCCTTCAAATTGCGAATTTTTATTCATTTTACTATTTAATAACTTATAATCCGATTTCGGTAACTAACTATTTGAAACTTGATAATTTAAAACAGACTTTTCAAGTACGTAAATTTTATTTAATGGATGAAAACGAGAGAATTTATAATCCTGATCCAGACAGTAAGATTGTTTTGAATCCATTTAATTTGAATTGGTATTTTATCCATCATAATTATTGTGAGGAAATGTCCACAATAATGAGTCTTGGGCAGCTTATTTGTGAAAATATATGTATAGCAACAAATGGACCACACCTCAAATCAGGTCAAGTTTTAATTGTTCAAGCTGGCTCTGTAGTAATAAGATCAGCTAAGCCTTATTTGGCTACTCCAGGAGCAACAGTTCATGGGCATTATGGAGAAATCCTTTATGAAGGAGATACATTAATTACATTTTTATATGAAAAATCAAGATCTGGTGATATAACGCAGGGTCTTCCAAAAGTAGAACAAGTGTTAGAAGTGCGTTCGATTGATTCAATATCGATGAACCTAGAAAAAAGAGTTGAGGGTTGGAACGCGCGTATAACAAGAATTCTTGGGATTCCTTGGGGATTCTTAATTGGTGCTGAGCTAACTATAGTGCAAAGTCGTATCTCTTTAGTTAATAAGATCCAAAAGGTTTATCGATCCCAGGGGGTCCAAATCCATAATAGACATATCGAAATTATTGTACGTCAAATAACATCAAAAGTGTTGGTTTCAGAAGATGGAATGTCTAATATTTTTTTACCCGGCGAACTTATTGGATTGTTACGAGCGGAGCGAACGGGGCGTGCTTTGGAAGAAGCGATCTGTTATCGAGCTATATTATTGGGAATAACGAGAGCATCTCTGAATACTCAAAGTTTTATATCTGAAGCAAGTTTTCAAGAAACCGCTCGGGTTTTAGCAAAAGCAGCTCTCCGGGGTCGTATCGACTGGTTGAAAGGCCTGAAAGAGAACGTTGTTCTGGGGGGGATGATACCCGTTGGTACCGGATTCAAAGCATTAGTGCACTGTTCACGGCAGCATAACAATATTCTTTTTGAAACAAAAAAAAAGAATTTATTCGGGGGGGGGATGATAGATATTTTCTTACACCACAGAGAATTATTAGACTTTTGCATTTCAAAGACTTTACATGATACATCAGAACAATCATTTAGAGGATTTAATGAGTCCTAAGGAGCGGATTCTCTTAACTATTTTTGATCCTTTGATTTCTTAATAGTAAGAAAAGAAAGATAATAACGAATAGAAAGTAATGAATGGCCTGGATTGTGTATCAATGGCCAATCTCTGGTAGAAGAGAAGGTTCCATTGGAACAATTATTTATTTCAGGGCACCTCGTCTCTTTTTTTTATCAAATCTTTTTTTGATAAAAAAAGAGGAAGTATGGGGAGAAATGGCAAGAAGATAGTGGAATATCAATTTTAAAGAGATGATGGAAGCAGGAATTCCTTTTGGTCATGGTACTAGGAAATGGAATCCTAGAATGTCACCTTATATCTCAGCAAAACATAAAGGTATTCATATTACAAATCTGACAAGAACTGCTCGTTTTTTATCAGAAGCTTGTTATAAAGCAGCGGATTTAGTAGCACGAGCTGCAATAAGAACCCGGTGTCATTATATTATATTAATAAAAAAAGGCTCGGTGGTATGTTAACGAATTGGTCCACTACCGAAACGAGACTTCATAAGTTCAGGGATTTGAGAGCGGAACAAAAGACGGGGAGACTCAACCGTCTTCCAAAAAGAGATGCAGCTATCCTGAAGAGACAATTATCACGCTTGCAAACGTATCCGGGCGGGATTCAATATATGACGGGGGTACCGAATATTGTAATCATCGTTGATCAGCAAGAAGAATATACGGCTCTTCGAGAATGTATCGGGAATTCCAACAATTTGTTTAATCGATACAAATTGTGACCCCGATCTCGCAGATATTTCGATTCCAGCAAACGATAACGCTATAGCTTCAATCCGATTAATTCTTAATAAATTTGTATTTGCAATTTGTGAGGGTCGTTCTAGCTATATACGAAATCCTCGATTAATAATAAGATAAATAAATTTTTTTTGTAACTCCATGGATTTTTGGAATCGGTTACTCTTCTTGAATCGCATAAAAGAAAAGAAATTAAAAAAAAAACTGTGGATATTATGTGATTAGCGGGTATTCAAAACGGATAATTCTAATTAAAGTATACAAGTCGAAAGGGAGAGGGTTGAATCAAAATAATTCTTTTTAAAGTTCTATTTCTGTTAGAGGGCAATATGAATGTTATATCATGTTCCAGTAACACACTAAAAGGGTTATACGATATATCCGGTGTGGAAGTAGGCCAACATTTCTATTGGCAAATAGGAGGTTTACAAGTCCATGCCCAAGTACTTATTACTTCTTGGGTTGTAATTGCTATCTTATTAGGTTCAGCCCTTATAGCTGTTCGGAATCCACAAATTATTCCGACTGCCGGTCAAAATTTCTTCGAATATGTCCTTGAATTTATTCGAGACGTGAGCAAAACTCAGATTGGAGAAGAATATGGTCCATGGGTTCCCTTTATTGGAACTATGTTTCTATTTATTTTTGTTTCGAATTGGTCCGGTGCTCTTTTACCTTGGAAAATAATACAGTTACCCCATGGGGAGTTAGCTGCACCTACGAATGATATCAATACTACCGTTGCTTTAGCCTTGCTCACGTCAGTAGCATATTTCTATGCAGGTCTTTCTAAAAAGGGATTAGGTTATTTCAGTAAATACATTCAACCGACTCCAATTCTTTTACCCATTAACATTTTAGAAGATTTCACAAAACCTTTATCACTTAGCTTTCGACTTTTCGGGAATATATTAGCTGATGAATTAGTAGTTGTTGTTCTTGTTTCTTTAGTACCTTTAGTGGTTCCTATACCTGTGATGTTCCTTGGATTATTTACAAGCGGTATTCAAGCTCTTATTTTTGCAACTTTAGCGGCGGCTTATATAGGCGAATCCATGGAGGGCCATCATTGACTAGTTTTCGAAATAGTCTCTTTTTTTTTTTTTAGCTTAGAATAACGCAGTGTATGCGTAACTAAAGATAATCCACTTAGGAAACATCAATATACAAATAGAAATAGACAAATACGGGATATACGACCAAGAGTCATAGAAAAAAAAATTCAGATATTGGGGAATTGTAAAAAAGGAAAGAGATCAAAAAGATCTTTTTCCTAAAATTCATGTTTGGCTTTATTATATCATACTCCTGCCAATGAATATTATCATTCTATTGTTTTGTTCATTCAATTCAAATATAAGGAGTCATTATTTGAATAAAAATTCTTAATATAAAATATAAAAATTCTTATAGTATCATAGTATCACAATTTACACGGTGTGTGATTAAAAAAAAGAAAAAGAAAGATGCTTTCTAGAATGATTCCCATTTTAGTTGATTTTATTCAATTCAACGATTGACCAAAAGAAAATATTAATAAATAATTAAATAATTAAAGTGAATGACCTTACCGGAATAAAATACTTATGTTTATTTCTATGCAATGATTCGCCAAACGAGATTCATAAAAAATGGGTTGATTGGGAGAGGGGAACAGAATTGGGTATATGGGATCTAATGACTCTAAGCCAACTCTTGTGTATGGTTCCAAGAAAGATTCTAGAATACGATTGACTTTAAGATACGAATAGTTTGAATCTAAGATATGAAGATATGAATAGTTGGTTTACGTTATGGAAGAAAGACATGTATATATGATATTAGATATTGATAGTTATATATCAACTAAAGATATATCTAATCCGCCCTACTATTGTGAACTTAGATAGAGATTCCAATAGAAATTCTTCGGTTTCGTCTTTGCCTGTGAATTGAATGTGAATGAATAAAGCGATGAAATAAAGAAAACTAACGAACGAAGAATTAAAAAAGGGTTTGGAAAGAAGAAATGGATTCACAAAAATCCTGTGGATCGGAACTAAAAAAGAGATATCGAAGTCGCTTTTATGGTTTAATACTAATATTATTATTACTTCAATTCCGAGTTCTTAGTTATTTCGACTGGATGAATCTTAGCGATGGAATAATTAAGTCATAATTCATTGGACAATTGTATCATTAACTATTTCTTTATTTTAGTGTGAGGAACTTATCATGAATCCACTGATTTCTGCCGCTTCTGTTATTGCCGCTGGGTTGGCCGTCGGGCTTGCTTCTATTGGACCTGGAGTAGGTCAAGGTACTGCTGCGGGTCAAGCTGTAGAAGGTATCGCGAGACAACCCGAGGCGGAGGGAAAAATACGAGGTACTTTATTGCTTAGTCTGGCTTTTATGGAAGCTTTAACAATTTATGGACTGGTTGTAGCATTAGCGCTTTTATTTGCGAATCCCTTTGTTTAATCCTATAAATATGCAAATTACGTATTTTTTTTTAGTCTATCTAAAAGAGGAGATAATATGAAAAATATAACCGATTCTTTCGTTTCCTTGGTTCGCTGGTCATTTGCCGGGAGTTTCGGGTTTAATACCGATATTTTAGCAACAAATCCAATAAATCTAAGTGTAGTCCTTGGTGTATTGATCTTTTTTGGAAAGGGAGTGCGTGCGAGTTGTTTATTTCAAGAATAGGCTGGATCCAACCAGCTGTACTTTTTTTCATTATAACTAGATCGAAAAAGGTGCACGATTCCGCGAATTACTTCTGAATCAATTTCAAATCATATTTAAGAACCATAGCATTTCGTGATTCATTGGTAAATCTACTTTGATTCTCTATCAACCAAACCAATAGTGTGGGGTCATTAACATGGTTAAAGCTAAACCAAACTGTTTGAAGTCCAGACGCAGCATGGTACTCTTTCTACTACTCTATTAATATAGAATAGAAATGTTTGCAAAATGAATAATTGGAATTTGTTTTTTTTTCGATATAAAACACTCATGTCGATAAAATTATTTGAGCCTTTTCTTTTATTCTTTTATTGGAATGCAAAATATTTGAAATATTTCAATCAACCGCTTTTTATGCTGAATCGGTGACCTGTGTATAATATAAAGTAAGAAGAATTCTTTGGATTTGACGAAAAAAAGAAACAACTTTGCTGACAATTCAATATTTTTGTTTTGTTCCGTCAGAAGAGTCCTCAAACTATTCTGGTCTTGGATTAGTGATTAGTCGCGACATCTTGGAATATGAATAGAGAAGAGAGGTAGAGGATAGGCTCATTACATTAAAAAAAAAGATATGGGAATTGCCCCCATACTTAAAAAGTTGAAGTAATTGAGTGTGAGAGCCAAATGAATCGAAAAATTCATGTTTGGTTCGGGAAGGGATCATGTAAGTTTTGAGATGAATGGAAAGATAATCTACTTTCATTAAGTGATTTATTAGATAATCGAAAACGGAAGATCCTGAATACTATTCGAAATTCAGAGGAACTGCAGGGGGGGGCCATTCAACGGCTGGAAAAAGCCCGGGCTCGCTTACGGAAAGTCGAAAGGGAAGCGGATCAATTTCGAGTGAATGGATACTCGGAGATAGAACGAGAAAAATTGAATTTGATTAAGTCCACTTATAAGACTTTGGAAGAATTAGAAAATTACAAAAATGAAACCATTCGTTTTGACCACCAAAGGGCGGTTCAGCAAGTCCGACAACAGGTTTTCCAACAAGTTTTAAAAGGAGCTCGAGGCACTCTGAATAGTTCTTTGAACAAGGAGTTACATTTACGTACCATTAGTGAGAATATTGACACATTTGAGGCGAT